CAAATTGGACAACAGATGGAAAGGGCTTGATAAATTGTACAAATTCTACTTAAACTTATGGTATTTTGTATAGAATATCAAAACGAAAAGGGATTCAATTTCTACCATTATTATGATATTCCGTATTCCAATTGGAGACCATAAATGTATTCAGGATTTGATCTGTTCAATGAGATAATGAGACAAAGACATAATAATCAGAAACAATATAGAATTTTTCGTACGAAACGTTTTTCGTGGATTCATTAGTTCATTGTTAAAAAAAAAAATTCGCAGAGAAGAGAGATATTTTTACCTATTTTTTTAGTCAAATTTGTAGAAGTAGAATATGATTGAAGTGTATAATTGAAGTGTATAAGAAGGCTTATTTTGATTAATAAACATGTGCAGATCTAAATCTAACTATAGCTATCTATATATACATATGCTGCTTACCCCTTTATTAGAGCTCTATTCAGGACAGAACATGTTATACTCTATCATAATTTTCAAAGAAAAATTTTGAAAATGAAAATTTAAGCATGATACTTTCCTGAAAATTACTTATGGGCATCTTATCCAGATAAGATACCCGATTAGATAACATTGTGTAACAATTTATGTTCTGGGATTTACATATACCCATAATTGCTGTTATAATTTAAATTGAGAAGGATTTTTTTCAATAAAAAAATCGCGACTAATTAGTTATGTATCAATTTCGATTTTCTTATATCATTAAGGAAGCCCAATTTTCGATGAAAATTCCAGAATCATTTATGAACTAATAGTTAACGGTTCCAGTTTGTTCTGAATTTCTTCTTTTGTGACTGAAAAAGAAAATTTTTGTTTTTCAATAGAAAAAAGGTAAGGGAAATTTTTTCATATATTTTGTATCGTTTTGGCGGCATGGCCGAGCGGTAAGGCGGGGGACTGCAAATCCTTTTTCCCCAGTTCAAATCCGGGTGTCGCCTGATCCCCAAAAGAATCGAAATACCTTTTTCTATTTTGCTGATATAATTTTCCAAATTTTTTACCGCAGAAACAAGCGGAGGAAAAGGATGTTTTTGCTTGATTCTAATTCTAAGTATCTGGGGGTTCCGTTCTCTAAAATGCTGTAAATCCCCTTAGCGTATAGGATTTAAGGAAAGATTATAGTACTGAAAAGGAACAGGTAAATCGTGATAGTCCCTTCATTACTAATGGAGTGTCTACTGACCGGGTCTTGAATTAGATGGGATGGCTGGACGGAAAGGAAATCCAATTCCATTTTTAGTTTGGGAAAGGCCGTAAGATATTATACTTTGTATACATATTCATGGAAGTCCTTGAGTGCTCCGGCATTCAATCTAATTAATATGGATTGAATGTCTAATTGGCTTTTACTTACTTATACTTAATATATTTCTAATAAAGTACAAAAAGAAATTCCTATTTTTTGTTAACCCCCAGTCAAGAACATAATAGGACGTCTTCCCATTGTTTTATTTTCATAGAGACAATAGGTAGACGGTAAGGATTAGATCAAAATAAAATGGGAAAGAAGGAAAGAAATAGGGTATGTGATAAATAGTGATCTATCTGACTTCTATATTGTTATACTTTTTACTTAATTTAATGAAGAGCAACAAAAGAACGAATAGGTTTTTTCTGTTTTCTACATGGTAGTAGCATTTCTTTGATACTTACAAGGAGTTCTCCGCATATTTTGCTTGTGCTTAATATTTTCTCATTATACTAGAAATCCTATAAGAACTTGTTATAATTGGATTTATTGGATTGGTTCATCAACAATGTTGGGTCAGAATAACCTTTTGACTCTTCGCCAGTGATTCCACTATTATTTATTAGTGAACAATAATTGAATAATTCCTTCATAGAGATAGAGGACATAATTCACATGGATATAGTAAATCTTGCTTGGGCTGCTTTAATGGTAGTCTTTACGTTTTCCCTTTCATTAGTAGTATGGGGAAGAAGTGGACTATAGAAGTACTACTAATTGAGTTTAGTTCCTAAACTGTATCATTTTTTTTTATAGATCATTCGGCAAAATTTTTTTTTTTTTTTTTTTTAATTTTACTATTTCAATTTCAAATTCTATTTCAAATTCTATTTTGAAATAGAAATTGAAAATATATTAATTTCGAAATTCTCTTGGATTTTAGTGGAGTAATGTATTCTACGAATTAGAATCGTAAGAGTCGCTTTCAATTATTTCAAATTTATTGAAATCAATACAAATTAAATACAAATAGATAAAGCAAAGAAATAGAATCGGGACACTAGAGTAATATACATTAATAGTATATATGTAATTGATTTACATATATAGGAAAGGAATATGACGATACTATTGTCGATTGATCTATATTAAATTACCCTGTATTAGAATACAACTTTATACAATACACTAAAATAACAATACTAGATAGTATGGTAGAAAGATTCAGATCTTTCTTTCTACCATACTATTGTATCTCATAGAATACGGCTGATTCTAGTCTGCCCATTTCGTTTAAGGTGCGAAATTTTAATCCTTTTCTTCTCTATCAATTATTGCTAAGAACTAAAAAGTCAAGTTTAATTAAAATTAATCGCCTTGGCTGACTGTTTTTACGTATATTATAAGTAAAAAAGCGGTAGGAACTAGAATAAACAGTGCAGTAGCAATAAATGCGAGAATATTTACTTCCATAATCTCATTGTTTAATTTTTCTTTAATTCGCAATAACTCGGGAGTTAATCCCATAGAGATAATAAATCGTTCGCCTGTAAATTCAATGGGATGAATTACATCTCGATGATATCGAATCGGATCAATATCATGAATAACAATATCTGAGCTATCAAATCGATCCATGGTCAAGAATTAAATAGTATAACATAGGAAGATCTTTTATCCATACCGAACTCAAAATTTGATTCCTGATCCACTCAATAATTCCTTTATTTTTTTTTTATTTATCATTCTTTTACATTATTTCTTTTCTATAATCTACCGCCCTCTTTGTACAATCATCTGATGAAGTATCATCGAACCACCTTTCCACTTACCATTGGTTCTAAACAAACCCCACCAAACCCTCGAAGCTAAATGAAAAAAAGGAAGGAGTTAAGTTCTAAACTCCTTTTTTTAATGATCTAATCTTCTTGGAAAACAAAAGAAGTATCATAAAGACGAGTACAAGTTCTGGTATAAAAAATCTAATATTCCATCAAATTAACTATTTATATATAAATTTAAAAGGTTTGTTCTTTCAAGGAAAAAACCCTTATAAAAAAAAATTTCATTACCTCGTTAATAAAAAAGTGATCCTTGTTTGATCTTTATTTTTTAAATCCTCTTTACTTGAATTAGTAACGGGACGCATATATCAAAAGCTCAATGTGAAATTTGAATGAGATAGACTATTTCAAATTAGTGAAATTAGAAATTGAGGTTACACAAAATAGGGCCAGAAAAGGATATACTTTTAAGATTAAATCTATCGCAGTAACTATGTTAAATTTATTTTATATCGTACAAATTCCATTTATGTACTCCCGGGAAACATACAGTACTCTAACTCTATTCCACAGATCGGGAGTAATCGAAAAAAAAAAAAAAAAAAAATAAAAAGCCAGACCCAGTACAGTACGGTATCCCGCGGAATCCTCAATCCGATGCTAATAAAATAATTGTACTAATAAAATAATAATTGTACTAATCCATATGGGTCTCTCTCCCATCAATCAAATCCGTACTAGTAGAAGAAATGGAAATTACCCCATTTGTTTGATGATAAATGTGAAACAAAAAAAAAAGAAGAGGGATCTCCGTTGGGAATGAAATTCTGCTATTTGTACTTCTTTTCACAAAAAATAGAGAGATGAATTTATATATTTTTTTATTGAATTTGGATTCGTCGGGACTGACGGGGCTCGAACCCGCAGCTTCCGCCTTGACAGGGCGGTGCTCTGACCAATTGAACTACAATCCCAAGTAAATACCATAATAAAATTAAGTATACATATTTTATTATTTCATTGTAACCCTTTCAATTTAGATTAGAATTAGCGTGTTGTAACAGAGCCGCGAGTGTAATATATTGATACCCATATGTATATTAACTTTAGTGAGAGCAGCCTGGATTATTACTAATCCTTTCGGTATTGCCAAATCAATTGGATAATAACTTTTTCAATGAAAAAGGTTTTTTATTTACTCTTTTCCTTAAACTTGACTTTATACTTAGAGATCCTGATATGAATCTAGATCATTAGCAAGGAATTTGTTGTAAAAATAGCGTCAATAAGTATAAGTAGTGGTATAGATATATCAGAAAATTTTTCTCTTCCGTATTGGGGGATCGGACATTTCTGAAATAGCAACAAATGGGTTATATCATTTCAGGGTGGATCGGCGAATTATTGGGCCGAGCTGGATTTGAACCAGCGTAGACATATTGCCAACGAATTTACAGTCCGTCCCCATTAACCGCTCGGGCATCGACCCAGGAAGAATCAATTCCAGGCTTATTGATAATCCACGATCAACTTCCTTTCGTAGCACCCTACCCCCAGGGGAAGTCGAATCCCCGCTGCCTCCTTGAAAGAGAGATGTCCTGAACCGCTAGACGATGGGGGCATACTTGCACGACCGCCATCATACTATGCTCATAGTATGAATAGTTTTTTTAAATTGTCAATATAATGGAATGGTATGACTCGATACGAAGGATCTTTCCGTCTTTCACGATTCTATAGAATTCTTTTCACTAAAAAATTTGTTTCAAAGGCCACTCCGAATCTCTTTATCAATGATTCAATGAAATATCTTGGATCTATGTTAAATTAGTGGATACATGTATCACTCTAATGAATTTAGTTATGATGTCAATTATGGTAGGTCTTGAAACAATTCATTGTATTGATATTTATCAAATAACAATTTTACCTAGTATTCACTAGTATACCCTAACCCTATATTTAATTTACTGGATAAGTAAAATTGTTCATTCCTGAATGAACCCCTATCC